GCTGTAAATCCTTGCCTCTAGGATTCAAGGATATAGTAGCGGAAGGACTTTTATATTATATAAAGATTTACCAATTCCCTTCCACTACTAATGTAGTGTTTTAATTACTAGGTTTTTAATTAGATTGGATAGTCCGACGAAAAATCTAATTAGTGGTTGTCGAAAGGGCTGAAGATACTTTCTATACAGACTCATGGTAGTCTCTAAGTATTGAGGCATTCAATAAATATTGCATTCGATGGAAAATTGGCTTTTCTATATCAAATGATAAAATCCATTCTTTCTTTTCAATAAACCCTAGTCAAGAATGGAATAGACCGCCCCCCTATTCTACTAGAAAAATCATATCCTCTAAGAACTTGTTAGAAGCGAATTTCTTGGATCCTTTCATCAACGGTGTTGGGTCAGAATCCCTTTTTGACTCTGCGCCAGTGATTCCACTATTATTAGTGAACAATAATGGAATAATTCCTTCATAGATATAGGGGACATAATTTACATGGATATAGTAAGTCTTGCTTGGGCTGCTTTAATGGTAGTCTTTACATTTTCCCTTTCACTGGTAGTATGGGGAAGAAGTGGACTCTAGAGGTACTACTAATTGAGTTGAGGAATCAACCGTATCGATTCTTTTCTAGATCGTTTTGCAAAGTCTTTTTTTTTCTTTTTATTTGTTTACCTCTTTCTCTTTACTGGTCAAAGAGAAAAAAAGTTCTGTTATGAAGTGGATACGCACCTTGTATGGGAAATAAGATATACATAGCGGTTGTTCAAAGAGAGACTGCGCATAATAAGATCTTACCTTGGGTAAGTCACATATTGCGCACTTACTTTATCACTTGTTTTCTTATTTTATTTGAAAAATTGTATTTCTGCTTTGTTGACTCATTTCATATCATGACTCAAGAGTTAAAAATGATGGATTTTAGCCTTTCTTTTCAAAATCAGAAGAAATTCCCAGAGAACCTTTTGGATCATACGTTAACTGTTCGATCAATTACTTCTTCGGAATGCTAAAAGAAAATTACTCGATTTTCTTTTATTAATAGACGCCCATACCATTTTTCCTCGTTGATTCTTTCGATGAATACCGAAATTCCTATTGAAAAAAATCTTAAATCTAGGAACTAGAACCGTAATATTAAGAATTGCCTTTCGATTGATTATTGTAGATGAAGTAAAGAAATAGAATCGTAATGCTATGTACATTACCTATATCCATACGTATATCAAGAAGATATATAGAGTACAACTTGTTACATTACAATAATAGCTAGTATGGTAGAAAGATTCGTATATTTCTTTCTACCATACTAGCTATCGGATCTCATAGAATACTATACCGCCGATTCTAGTCCGCCAATTTCATTTAAGACATGAGATGAAAATCCTTTTTTTCTTCAATCATTGACTAAGAAAAGAAGTTCAAGTTTGATTCAAATTAATCACTTTGACTGACTGTTTTTACGTATATTATAAGTAAAAACGCAGTAGGAACTAGAATGAAAAGTGCAGTAGCAATAAATGCGAGAATATTTACTTCCATAATCTCATTGTTTTTTTTTATTTGGCAATAACTCGGGATTTAATCCCATAGAGATGATAAATCTTTCGCCCGTCGATTCAATATCATGAATAACAATATCTGAGCTATCAAATCAATTCATCGTCGAGAATTGAATAGTATAACATAGGAAGATCTTTTATCCATACCGAATACAAAATTGGATTCCTGATCCAACCCCTTTATTTTTCTTTTGTATTTGGATTTCTCCTTCTTTTCCATTCTTGTTTTTCTATAACCGATCGCTATCGCCTTTCTAATACAATTATTTGCTTAAGTATCATTTAACCGCCCTTCCATTTCCATTGGTTACAAACAAAACCAAACAAAGAATAGAAGCGAAGTTCCGTCTCTTAGTGAGAAATGGAAATTCTCGTATTTGTTTGATGAGAAATGTGAAACGAAAATCTAAAAAAAAATAAAAAATCAAATAGAGGAATGTCCGTTGGGAATGAAATTCGCTATTTGTATCCCTTTCACATTCAAATGGAGAAATGAATTAATGTATTTTTTATTGGATTTGATTCCGTCGGGACTGACGGGGCTCGAACCCGCAACTTCCGCCTTGACAGGGCGGTGCTCTGACCAATTGAACTACAATCCCAGGGAAATAAAGTGTAGAGTGTACATACATACTCTTCTGATTGCATGGAAACAATTTCTATTTAGATTAGAATCGCCGTCTTGTAACTGTAACAGAGGCGCGAGTGAGATATTGCTATCTATATGGGTGGGTACTTTAGTGAGAGCAATATGGATTACTAGTAATCCATTCGTTATTTCCAAATCAAGTGCTAATAAATTTTTCAACGAAAAGAAGAAAAAAAGTTTTTTTTCTTTTCTCTTTTCCTTACACTTAATACTTAGAAATCCTGATAGGAAATTGGGTTGTTAGCAAAATTCTCATTATTATCATTTGTAGGAACAAATAAATAG